CGATAAAGCATAAATCGCCTTTCTAAAATTAGAAAGCAGGTGGTAAATGTCCAATATGTGACTCGCCCGAGGCAAGATCTTATTATTGCATAGTCTTTCGTTAGACAACCACTATCTCTCTATCATTTCTCATAGAAAGTGCGGTGCGTATACACTTAACAAAACGACTTCTTCTTTGAAGAGTAAAGAGGGAAAGAAATCAAAAAAAAAGGTCCGGTCTTCCTCAGTATCCATCTTATAAAGATAGTAAGAGCCCATTCCATTGATTGAAATAGAAAATTTCGGAAGAATTTTAGGTTGGAATCAATTTCCAATCATCTGAATCCCTTTCTTTTCGAAATACAAACACGGGAATCGCTGAAATATCTCTTTGATTGAAAGAGTATGATTCATATCCTAGATTACTCCATTGGAGTCCAATGGGATTCGAAATGCAGATTCTTTTGAATAGTTCAAAACGCGTTGCAGAACGATCTATAAAACAATTGATACGGTTTGATTCCTCAACTCAATTAGTAGTACTTCTAGAGCCCACTTCTTCCCCACACTACGAGTGAAAGGGAAAATGTAAAGACTACCATTAAAGCAGCCCAAGCGAGACTTACTATATCCATGTGAATTATGTCCCCTATCTCTATAAATACGAAGGAATTATTCCATTATTCTTCACTAATAATAGTGGAATCAATGGCGCAGAGTCAAAAAGGGATTCTGACCTAACACTATTGAGAATCCAATAAATCGATTATGATTTCGAATCGGGAAAGATTAAACACAAGCAAAATACGTAGTAACATCCTAAGGGAATGGGAACATGTAGGAATAAGAATAATAAGCCCTATTCTTTTTTTGTTTTGGTGACCTTCGTAAGTAAAAACAGAAGGGGAGAAATCACTAAAAAAGAGAAATCACTATCTATTACAGACCTCTATTTCCCCATTTGATCTAATCCGTACTCCCCTTTCCCGATTATCGCTCTGAAAGAGGGGGCTTGACTAGGGGTTGCCGAAAAGAAATTCTTTCTTTTTGACCCTTTTTTTATAAAAGTCAATTATCCATCCGGATACCTGAGCACTCAGAGATTCGCGCGAGTCCGTCGTATATAAAGCAACTTCCGCCCCTTTCCAAAACTAGTAATTGAATTTCCTACCAGGCTCTACAATTTGATTCAAGATCCAGTCATTAGACACTCCCTTAGTAATAGAAGGGAATCGTGAAGTCTTGATAACCCCTCTACCAGTAGATTAGAATATTTCCTTGAATCCTAGATGCGAACGAGGATTCACAATCTTTTCTTTTAGAAAACCTTCAGACCACATGCTTAGAATCAAACAAAGTATCAACAGTCGGTTTCCTCGGCTTCTACCGGGGAAGAATTCTGCGAGTTATATCAGCAAAACAGAAGAGATTTCGAGTTTTTTGTTGATCAGGCGACACCCAGATTTGAACTGGGGAAAAAGGATTTGCAGTCCCCCGCCTTACCACTCGGCCATGCCGCCAAAACGATACAAAATAGATGAAAATTTTCCCGATTACTGAATTTTTATTGTACTTGCACTCCTGTTTTCCTTAATCCTTGTCCTAAAAGAAAGACCCCCTTTTGATTGCATTTGATCCATCCCTTCGATTTATTGTATAGTATCTGAAACTACACAATGCTAAAAACATTCTCTCGCTTTTCTATTGAGAAATCAAATGGGTATTTTCAGCCGACAAATTGGAACCATTAACTATTGACTGCTTACTTCGAATTCATGAACGATTCTGGGATTTGAATCTCAAATTGTGTTTTCCTAATGACATAAGAAAATACAAATTGAGACAGAACTAATCAGTATTGATTTTTTCAATCAAAAAATCCTTCTCAATTGCAATTATAACAAAACATATGAGTATATGTAAACCCCAGAACATAAATTGTTACACAGATATCTATTATTTAGATATGTTGTCGATAGGGAATTATCCTAAAATTATCCTACTTCACTTTTGCATTGAATAGAAATTCTCTTTTGATAGAGTGCGACCCGGCTGTCCCGAATAGAACCGGCAATAAAAGAGAAGTCGGGTATTATAGCGATCTGCATACGTGTTTAATAAATGCAACCCTTCTTATACACTTCAAATCGTATTCTACTCAAAAATCAGTAAGGTACAAATATCTCTCTTCTCTGCGAATCTGAACAACGAAATCCCAACATAAAGTCGGTTAAGTGCTAAAAAAATGGATTCTATCTGGTTTTTTTGTCTTTATCTCCCAAATACCGAATCTTTTTATTTTTCTCAAATTCGAATCGAATATGTAATATCATAATAATGGTATAATTTGAATCATTTTTTTTTGTTTTACTATTCTATACAAAATCCTATGGCCTTAATAAGTCTAAGTGACAGAATTCTGTTTGTAGGCTTGTTTTATCAATTCCTTTCCATTTGGATCTGTTGCAACTTCCAATTTAAGTAGAAAATTCTCTTTTTTCCTCCGTTCATACATTTCATT